CTGAGTGCTCAGAGGCATTCAATCAATATTGGATGAGTGATTGGCTCTTATAGAATAAAGTTGAAAAAGAAAGAAAAAATTCTTTCTTTTTGGTAACCCCGCCAAGAATGTAATAGGGTGTCTCCCGATTGTTTCACAGAAACAGAGACAGTAAGGCTTAGATGTGAGATAGAGGTATGTGATAGATAGTTATCGATCTTGATGGTATATTTTTAGGCCTTTTGCTTATGAAAGGCAACAAACAATAGGTCTTACTATTCCTACATGTTCCATTAGTAAGATTCCCTTGAAACTTCCAAGGGGGTAACTGTGTATCTTGCTTGTGATTAATGCTTCCCAATTCTACCAGAAATCATATAGGAACTTGTTAAGAGTGTATTCATTGGATTGGTTCATCAATAGCATTAGGTCAGAATCCCATTTTGACTCTGCACCATTGATTCCACTATTATTAATGATAAATAATGGAATAATTCCTTCATATTCATAGAGATAGGGGACATAATTCACATGGATATAGTAAGTCTCGCTTGGGCTGCTTTAATGGTAGTCTTTACATTTTCCCTTTCACTCGTAGTATGGGGAAGAAGTGGACTCTAGGGGTACTACTAATTGATAATTGAGTTGAGTAATCGAATTGTATCAATTGTTTAATAGATCATTCTGCGAAGCTAAAAAAAAAAATATACCCATTTCAAAAATTCTACCAGAATCCAGTAATATATGAATAAGAACCCTTCGATCAAACAAAGATTTCAATGATTTGATTCCCATGTTCGTATTTCCAAACTGAACACACATGATAGGAAATGGAAATTTTTTCCAACCGAATTCTTCCTAAATATTCTATTTCGATGAACCGGCCCTTACCAGAATTATGGATATTACAATGAGGAGCAACCAACCCCTATTTTTTTTCCTTTTATATAATTTATATAATATATGCCCATACTATTCTTCCTACATTGATTGTTTCGATAGATCTCGGGATCCAAATTGAAAATAATCAGAAACTTAGGAATTAGAAGAGTTGACGTTCGATTATTTCAGATTGATCGGAATCAATACAAATGGATGTAGCGAAGAAATAGAATTGGAGTGCTATTTACATGTAGACATATGTAGATACATATTATAGATTGATCCATATCAAGCACATATCTTTATACAACTTTATACAATACAATAATAGATAGTGTGGTAGAAAGGTTCATATAGTTCTTTCTACCATACTATCTCATATACTGCTGACTCCAATCCACTCATTTCATTTAAGACTTGGGATTTGAATCCCTTTCATTTCTTCAATCATTGATAAGAACTAATAAGTCAAGTTTCATTCAAATTAATCATTTTGACTGACTGTTTTTACGTAGATGATAAGTAAAAAAGCAGTAGGAACTAGAATGAACAGCGCAGTAGCAATAAATGCGAGAATATTGACTTCCATAATCTCATCGTTTTTTTTTTTGCTTTGCAATAACTCGGGATCTAATCCCATAGAGATAATAAGTCTTTCTCCTGAAAATTCCATGGGATGGATTGCATCCTGATGATACTGAATCGGATCAATATCATGAATAACAATATCTGATCTATCAAATCGTATTCATCGTCGAGAATTGAATAGTATAACATAGGAAGATCCTTTATCCATACCGAATCCAAAATGGGATTCCGGATTCAATCAAGAATCCCATTGAATTTCTCATTTCCACTCTTTCTTTTCTATAACCTACCGTCTTCCTTATACAATCATCTGATGAGGTATTATCTAACCAGTGTTCCATTGGTCACAGACCCAAACAGTAGGAGTGAAATGGAAAAAAGGATGAGTTAAGTTCTAAGCGAAGTTTTTGTGATGATCTAATCTTCTTGGGAGACAGAGAAGTATGATAAAAATGGGTCCCGGTATAAAAAAAAAGATCGAATATTCCGATAAATTCACTATTTTATTTATTGATTTTGTTTATTTATTGATTTTGTTCTTTCTTCGATGGGGTAAAATAGGAAGAAAAAAATCTATTCATTCCTTCCCTCCCTAGAACAAGACAAGAGAGGCGGATCTTTGTTTGATCTTTTATTATATTAGTATCCTCTTTCCTTGGATTGAGGACTGAGACACATACATCAAAAAGAAAGTATGCAATTCAAATGAGATAGATAAATTGTTTTCAACTCGTAATTGAGGTTACACAAAATCGGAGTTAGAAAAGGGGGTAGGTTTCATCTGAAAAGTACTCTGTCGCTGTCGGGGTAACTATATTCTATATTAAGTTAATTGTGTATCGTACAATAAACGAATACAATTTGTGTATGTGTTCCCAGAAAACATATGGGTACTCTATTTCATTCCATTGATCAGGAGCAATCGAAAAAGCCAGACCAGTACAGTCTCTCTTGGAATCCTAAATATGGTGATACCACCGATCAATTCAATCTACATATGTCTCTCTCCCATCAATCGGTACTAGTTGAAGTAATTGAAATTACCGTATTTGTCCGATGAGAAATGCGAAACGAAAAACGAAAGAAATAAGGTCCACCGCTGAGAATTCAATTCTGCCCCTTGCCCCCCCCTTCACAGAAAATGGAGAGATGAATTGATGGATTCATCGGATTCTAGGTCGGGACTGACGGGGCTCGAACCCGCAGCTTCCGCCTTGACAGGGCGGTGCTCTGACCGATTGAACTACAATCCCAGGGAAATGAGTTATACAGCATACATATTCTCATACATATTCTTATAATTTCTTTATATTTATAATTGCCGTGTTTTACCAGAAACACGAGTGATTGATATTCACATGGATATGAACTATAGTGAGAGTGACACGGATTACTAGTAATCCTGTGGTTATTGCCACATCGATTGATAAGATAATCAATCTTTCAGTGAAAAAAAAAAAAAAGGACTCTTTTTTTCTTTACTCCTTCTTATATTTACAGATTATTAATCTAGATCGTTAGAAAGATCAGAACGCGTGGGAACAAATGAACAAAGAAATAGGGATATAGCAGAAAAAATGGACTATTTATTCCTCTATATCAGGCATTTCTGGAGGACAAATTGGTTATATCATCCCCATGGATCGGCGAATTATTGGGCCGAGCTGGATTTGAACCAGCGTAGACATATCGCCAACGAATTTACAGTCCGTCCCCATTAACCGCTCGGGCATCGACCCAGGAAGAATCAATTCTAGGCTTATTGATAATCCATGATCAACTTCCTTTCGTAATACCCTACCCCCAGGGGAAGTCGAATCCCCGCTGCCTCCTTGAAAGAGAGATGTCCTGAACCGCTAGACGATAGGGGCATACCTGCCCGATCGCCATCATATTATGCTCATAGTATGAGCAGTTTTTTGGAATTGTCAATATAATGTAATGGCATGACTAGATCCGAAGAATCTTTCTTGCTTCCACAATTACATAGAATTTTTTGATTGTTCATTCATGAACCATCATATATATATGACGAAGTATAGGATCCCCTCAGCGGGGATTTGTCCGACAAAAAAAAGTCAAACCCCCTTTCTTCAATTTTCACTCATTGATTCGCTCATCGTTAAGACGAGATATGCCTCACTAACACTAAGCCAGGAAATTCAGAAATGATAGAATTATTTTTTTGATTGATTCAAAAGGTGATGTAGAACTCGTAAATCTGGGAAGGGATTGACAAGTAATCGAAAAGATTCTTTTTTTCTATAAGAATTCAGTTCAGGGTACGAGTCGAATCCTTCATCACATGATTCGATGAAATATTTTGGATCTATGTCGGATTGGTACATGTATCAATCAAGTGAATCTCGCCTCGATGGGTCAATAAAAGCAAAGCAATTAGGAGCGAAACAATTCATTGCATTGATATTTCTCAAATATAAATAATCATTTGATTTGACCCTAGAACTTCCTAGGTAAATCAAATGGCTTGTTCTTGAATGAGCCCCCTATGCATACATGTATATATGTACATATAGTCTATACATAGATACATGCAGTAGACTCATAGTGGTTAGTGGCCTCTTCATGAATTGAAGAAAATGGCCCTTTTAACTCAGTGGTAGAGTAACGCCATGGTAAGGCGTAAGTCATCGGTTCAAATCCGATAAAGGGCTTTTTCCACGAAGCTTCCGCCTTAGTCTTCATTTTTCATCGGAGAATAGAGATATTATTGGTATTTGTAATAAAAAAAAAGGTAAACGGACCGCATAATGAGTTATCATTCTAATGAGTTATAGGTATAAAGTTGAACATTTGTTCATTATGATAATAAGGAATCCCACTTATTAGGAGGACTACTATGTCGCTACAGGCTATACCCCTCCTCATGTTTCATTATTTATATTTTTGGTCCCGGGACATGGATATTCGAGATAATACCCAATCTCAATTATGAATCGACAAACCAAAGTTTTACTACTTCTCCATTGTTCCAATTAAATCCATCGGAAAAATTAGAAATCAAGAAAAGAAAAAGTAAGTGGACCTGACCCATTGAATCATGACTATATCAGCTATTCTGATATTCAAATTGGATAGAGATAAAATTGTAGAAGCGGACCCTTTTTTTATTTCCTTGGACCACGCAAGAATTTGTCGATATTTCCGATTGAATCTTCTTGTTCCTGGATGCTCCATAGGAATAAATCGCTATTCCCTTCCTCCACAGAGAAACCATTTATTCCGAGTCACAAGAGCAATCTATTTTTCAATATCTTTCTTTGATTCCAGAAAAAGATCAGTTTATATCTATATAGGATTTCGATATAGATATCAGATCATGGCTTCATGTACCAAATATTTCCATATTGATGCATCAGAAATTTTTGTTCCGCCAATGCAATGGAGAGCGAATGCGAGAAAGGGACTTTCATTTAAGTCTCCTATTATTTAATATTTCATTTAGGGACATGGACAAAAAAATAGGGAATTTTCCTTTTTTTTTCTGCCAGATAAAGGTAAAGTAAAGAGGGAAATATTCGAAGTTTCTT